CTAACTCTATCAACTAACTAGCCCATCAACCAAGAATAAAAAACCTCAGGAGAAACCCCCTCTACCCCAACAGGCATAAAAGAGTGATTCACACCGCAAATTTCACTACACTGCCCAAACATTACACCAGACCCCATTAAATGTATAGCTAACTGGTTAATTCGACCAGGAATAGCATCAACCTTCACCCCCATAGAAGGCAGAGCTCAAGCATGAATTACATCAGCAGACCCGACAAGAACTCGCCTATCAACCCCGTAAGGTAATACACACCGGTTATCAACCTCCAACAGGCGATAACCCCCCTCCACAACATCACTAGCCCCCACCATATATGAATCAAAACTAACCGACCTACCACCATCATTGTACTCATACTCTCAATACCACTGATGCCCAACAGCCTTTATCCTAACCACAGGCCCACCCACTTCATCTAACAAGTATAACAACCGAACAGAAGGAATAGCCAAAATTAACAAAAGTAACCCTGGTATTACGGTCCAAGCCGCCTCTAAGGTTTGAGCCTCCATAAGAAACCGAGAAGAAAACTTACTCTTCAGCAAACATAATATTATATAGCCAACAAATGAAGATACTATAACAAGGACAAACATAGCATGGTCATGGAAAAAAGTTAACTCAAAACTCAAAGCACTAAAACTATCCTGAAACCCTAACTGACCTCAAAAGCTCATCTATAACCTCACCACACCGCCGCCCAATAAACACCTAATAACCGCTAAACCTAACGAAAAGACTCTCCCATCTATAGAACCACAATCTATTGTTTTTCTTAAACTATTCGTTAACCTTAACAAAGATAACACCATTTACTCTTATCAAAAAAATTTTAAGTAATTGAGATCATTCTCTAAAGAAAGAAGAGTAATAGAAAGAACAAAATACAGAAATCAAAAAATCAGAGAAGTAGCCGAGCTAATATGAGGCTTCTAACCACATAAAGAGAGGTTTAACTCCTTTCACTTCTCTTCAAACATCACTAACTTAATGAAATCACCCAACAAATTTCTATTCCTATTCCTAATAATTAGAAGCACTTGTATAGTCCTATCTTCATCTAACTGACTAATAACATGGATAGGCTTAGAGATTAATATACTAGGATTCATCCCTCTTATATTTCTAAAAGAAACTGCCAATGAATCAGAAACAGCGGTAAAATACCTAATCCCACAATCTATAGGCTCAACAGTCTTTATCGCCTCAGCCGCAATCTCTCTCTATTCAGACAGCATCCAGCCACTAATACCAATAGCAATATGCCTAAAACTAGGGGCTGCACCACTCCACTTTTGATTCCCACCTGTAATGGCAGGCCTTCCACTATTACCCGCCTTCATCCTTTTAACTTGACAAAAAATCGCCCCAATCTTTACCATTAGGGCTATTAGCCCGACACTAACAACAAAAATTTCCCTGATTGCAAGAATTAGAGCTTTATGGGGAGGCATTGGTGGGATAAACCAAACAGATATCCGCTCTCTACTAACCTACTCTTCAATTGCACACACTGGATGAATATTAGCTAGCATCAACAGTACCGCCCCTGTCCTAAGAGTTTATATCATAACCTATGTACTTATTAACCTCTCAATCTACACGACCCTAACCTCAACCTCCACAAAATTTCACAAACAACTCCTTGCCCCTAAAGAGTCTTATAATTCCCTCCTGCTAGCTGCTAGCATCCTCTCCCTCGGAGGTCTTCCACCACTTACCGGATTCATCATAAAACTACTAGTCATTAACTACACCCAAACTAGCCTACTTATTATCTCTACCTTAATTGTAGGAGCTTTGATCAGCTTATTCTACTACCTATCCTTAACTTTTTCTCCACTACTAGAACTCGCCAAGACACACTTAAACAAACCCCGCATTTCAAAACCTTCTGTAATATTCTTCATTGCCCAAATCCTACCTCTGTCCACCCTAATATTTTTATTTTAAGTGGGATAAGCTAATTCCTTAAGCTGTTGGGCTCATAACCCAAAAATAGATATACTCTTCCCACCAGATTAAACACACAACTTAACCAACCAATTACTCACTCAAAAAATATAAGAATAAAGTAAGTCCACTAATACTTACCCCTCCCACTCCAAAGACCCCTCTCGTCACTCGTGGATAACCCCACCAAACAACAACACCAAAAAAACCAATAGTGTAAACAACCCGCCAACCCACATCAAAGGCCTCCCAACTACTATCACGACTGGGAATAACAAGACAATCTCTACATCGAAAACCACAAAAATAACAGCCAATAAAAAAAACCGCAAAGAAAAAGGAACTCGGGAGGACCCAACCGGGTCAAACCCGCACTCAAAAGGCCTAGACTTCTCTCGACCAGTAAACAAGGAAAATCCTAAAAACAAACCAACAACCAACAACACAAAACACAGCACCACAGACAATAAGACACTCACAATAACTTTTTCCATCTACCTTATTAGGTAACAAATTCTCATACCTCAAACACCCTTTCACTAACCCATCAGGCTTTCAAGCCTAACCAAAAACACCTATTCACTACTCTACGCAAAACTTTTCTTAATTAGAAATTTCTGATTAAGCAGAAGTTCTATACTTTAATAAAAGACCTGATTTGCAATCAACCATTGAGTGCTAACTCCAACACTCTAGAACTAACGAGAACAAAGGACCTCGGAGAATATTTGCCTTGAAATCAAACAGAAAGTGTTCGACTCACTTATCCTTTTAATCGCTCTGCTAATTAAGTGTTCCTCAGCACATTGACTTTTCACGTCAAAAGAGCACATCTATGCACTTGGCTACCACAAACCACATCATCAAATCACCAAAAATTTTAAAATTTCTCACAACCACAAACTCCCCATGACTCAACCTTACCATCATCCTAGTATTTCTGCTGTGTAACACCTGGACCACCCAAACAGTTTGGGCCAACGACCTAACAACAGACCTCCCCGAGACCATAAACCAACTACCAAACGATAACGGCAATATATCAACCCACCAAACTTCAGGTGACTACCCCGTAACCCCCAGCAAAGCACACACTAATATCACCCAGACACAAAACTAACTACCTGACAGGTATATAGTTAAACTTTCACAAGCCAAGAGACTTAAGTTAAAAAAACTAATAGCCTTCAAAGCTTTAATTGATACCTAATCAGTCCCTACAACCTTAAACAAGAAACTCCAGTATTATGGTTTCGGCCCATAAAAAGGCACAACTCGTGCCCTTGTTTTAAGAATATTTCATTGATGTACCAAATTAACTATACTAATTAAACTACATATGGTAGCCAACACTCATTGTGCCTTACAGTTAGTTTACCTAAAGGTCTTTAACAGACTCTAAGCAACCTAATTTCGGACTCCAACTATTAAGTCCAAGGTCCATATCCCACAACACCAATGTCCTATATTAGGCTAGCTAGGAGACTAGGCACTAGAAAACAAGTACTAGGGGTGGCAAAAATGGTGCCAGCAGTCGCGGTTATACCCTTACCTCGAGTTAATTAACACAATTAGGGACTAACACACAAGACTAAAAGATCAACCTTCTACGTAAAAAACAAATTATAACTAAACCCAATTAAGTCATCCCATAAAAGTCCCAACAAACCACAACCTCAAAACCCGGATTAGATACCCGACTATTGTGTGGCCCAACAAAAAAAGAATACTATAAGCGAAAGCTCAAACCTCAAACAATGTGGCGGTGCTTAACTCCTCATCAGGGGATCCTGTGTCTTAAATCGATAATCCACGAAAACCTTAGCTTTTCTAGCCCTCAGCTTATGTATGGCCGTTTACGCTTGCTCAAAAAAGACTACAAAAGGAAGCAATAGAGTTATTTCTCACTAATTCAGGTGACATATAGCCAATGAAAAGCTGACTCATGGGATACAAATAAACCCACTACCAAACTTAAAATTTAAACCTTTTAATGAAGGAGGACTTGAAAGTAAGATTCGCACCCAACAAAACCAATCTGAACAAGAACTTAAGCGCGCACAAATCGCCCGTCACTCCGGCAGTAAAGCCGGATAAGTCGTAACACAGTAGGGGTAATGGAAATTGCCCCTATCACGTCCAAGGTGGCCGAGATCCTAGGCATCGAGCTTTTAACTCGGTTACAGTATACTACTCCAGGACAGCTTTGAGAAGCTAACCAGCATCGGTCTTGTAAACCGGAGACAGGCTATAAATCTCCCCAAAGCTAATAGCAAAGTGGCCGAGAATAGGCAAAAGATTGTAGCTCTTTACACGGGCCACCCCCTTTGCAAACGACACTACCAACAATAAAAAAAGAATTCAAGAAAATAATCACTCTGCATTAGTACTTCACTAAAACAGCCAACTATATATACCCGCAAGGGTAAACCCCTCGTATAGTACAGAAAAGATTATAACTTGTCCCTTTTGCATCATGGAGAAGCAACACAAACCTAACAACTTAAGCTCCCGAATAACTATGAGCTACTAAACCTTAAAAATCAATGTTTCACAATTGATAAACTAACTTTTAGTAGAAGTAACAAGCCTTTCATATAGTTAAATAGCTGGCTTTCCCATTAAAGCATCAAAGTGCTGCCTTATAGATTAAATCATACATAGACCAAACAACTATACAGGTTAACCTTCTGAGGACTAGCTCGGAAGGGCGCAAAAATATACGAAACTCTACCACCAAAAGTAGGCTTAAAAACAGCCATCTGACAACGTTCTAGTTAGTGGCCTTACACACTAATAATATCAAAACCCAAATTTTACTTAAACAAAGAAACTTGGTGCCAAATACAATGCACCACTGAACCGGCATTCTATTAGTATTTAACACCACAAACCCCAAAAGTTTAAAAATAATTGGGCCACAAAGTAAATTTAACAAAACTATATAAAGTGAACTCGGCAACAAAGTTCTCTGCCTGTTTACCAAAAACATCGTCTTCTGAGCCTAAGCATAGAAGATAATGCCTGCCCAGTGAAACATTTAAACGGCCGCGTTAGCGTGAGCGTGCTAAGGTAGCGTAATAAATAGCCTCTTAATTGGAGGCCAGTGAATGGCAAGACTAGGAACACCTTTACCTTTTATACCAAAAAAACTTTTCATCTAAGTGAAAAGACTTAGATAATACAGGAAGACGAAAAGACCCCGCGGAACTTTACTTTTTATTACACCTACACCCAAAAGTTCAAAGTATCAAAAGTTTGATTGGGGCAATCTCGGAACCAACAAACTTCCGATCACAATAATAAAATATCAAAAATCTGGTATGGACAAAACAGAAGTTACCCCGGGGATAACAGCGTTATCCAACTTAAGAGTACACATCGAAAGTTGGGTTTGCGACCTCGATGTTGGCTTAAGGACATCCACATTAGTGCAACCGCTATGGAAGGATAGTCTGTTCGACTATTATACCCTTACACGAGCTGAGTTAAGACCGGCGTAAGCTAGGTTGGTTTCTATCTCCTTTATAAATACCCTTCTTGACTGTACGAAAGGACCCCAAAAGGTGCATAAAATACAAGCACACCTTAAACAATTTCCCCCTTACTTAAACCAAAATAAACCATACCGTGAGTTAGTATAACAATACCACTGACTTAGGATCAGTAAATAAGTAACCACTTACTCACAAAAGGGAAAGAAGCTACAATTAGCAATTAGCTGTTACCTAATAGATAGTGAACAATTCACCTACCCTAGTCAAACACCAGAAAATAGTTTAATTAAAACAAAAACTTTGGGAGTTTTAGACTTAGGCATTCTAATTTTCTGAATTAAACTACCCACACGAAAAACTCATCCTATTATTAAAACCTTAAACAATTCCCTTTACGACCTCCCAGCCCCAACCAACCTATCCACCTGATGGAATTTCGGGTCTCTCCTAGGTCTATGCCTAGGAACACAAATTGTAACAGGGCTTTTCCTAGCTATACACTACACATCGAGTGTAGACCTGGCTTTCTACTCAGTCTCCCACATCTCGCGAGACGTAAACTTTGGCTGACTAATACGAGCCATTCATGCAAATGGTGCCTCATTCTTCTTCGTCTGTCTCTATATACACTCAGGACGCGGGATATACTACGGTTCTTACTTAGCCGCAGAAACCTGGAATATCGGCGTTGTCTTAATACTTCTAACCATAGCAACGGCTTTCCTTGGTTATGTCCTTCCTTGAGGGCAAATATCCTTTTGGGGTGCCACCGTAATTACTAACTTACTATCAGCAATTCCATACGTAGGTAAAACCCTAGTACACTGATTGTGGGGCGGTTTCTCAGTGTCTAACGCAACCTTAAACCGATTCTTTGTTTTACACTTTGTATTACCATTTGTTATCGCAGCATTTGCTATCATCCATCTACTGTTCCTTCACGAAAAGGGGTCTAATAACCCACTAGGTATCTCCTCAAACGTAAGCCTTATCCCATTCCACGTCTACTACACAGTAAAAGACGTAGTTGGGTTCATCCTCCTTCTAGGGCTACTAACAGGCATCTGCTTTTTTTCACCAAATTTACTGACAGACCCCGAAAACTTTATCCCAGCAAATCCGCTAAGAACCCCAGTACACATTCAACCAGAATGGTACTTTTTATTTGCATACGCAATCTTGCGGTCCATCCCCAATAAATTGGGGGGAGTTCTTGCACTAGTACTATCCATCTTAATCCTAGCTGTCATACCACTAACCCACTTTAATACTATACGCTCTATCAGTTTCTACCCACTCAACCAAATACTCTTCTGAAGATTCATCGGAACCTTCCTAATCCTAACATGGATTGGTAAACAACCAGTCGAAGATCCCTTTATCTGGGTTGGGCAAACTTTCTCTACCTTATATTTTACATACTTTTTACTTGCCCCGATAATCGCCAAATTATGAGACACCCTAGTATTTTATCAGCTAACATAATCACACAAACCAAGGACAAGTAATTTAATCTTAAAATATAACACTGAAAATGTTAAAACGGTATTAACCCTTTTCCACCAGGATTTAAACAATCATCCTATAATATATATATATATATAAACTATAAAAAAGATATGCTCACTAGTAAAAAAACTATAAAAATTATAAAAACTCGAACAAACACCAACAAACTATTCCACTGCAGCATAAAAGATAGCCTGACCCCATTCCTCAAGGCCCCAAAGACACCTTGCCCACCGAAAATCTCTATCCAACCTTGATCCAAATGTGTATGAGCTAGCACACCACCCTTCAAACCTATGCCTGCTACTAACCTACCAGAAATTAAGCCCATAAACCACATACTGGATAAAAACTTCCCTAATCAACCAACAGACTTTAAGCCAAATTTCTGAACCTGCAAATAGCTGACAACCCAATAAGCCAACCCAACAAACGTAACAACCCCAATAACCACCTTCCCCAAACACCCAACCACATCAAAACCATTTACAGACACCCAAACCCCCTGTAAAAGCCACCCACCCAAAATCGCCCCCACTGCCAACACTATAACAGATACCAATACATAAACACTTTCACACCCGTAAGAAAACAAAGAACTCCCAAAACTCTGCCCAAATACAGCCGCTAATAAAATCCGTAAACTATAAACTAACCTTAACCCAGCCCCCATCAACACAACAACAACCTCCAATCCACCGCTAAACCCCCTAAAAGCCCCCTCCAAAATTAAATCCTTAGAGTAAAACCCCCTTAGAAAAGGCATACCGCATAAAGACGCACTCCTCATAACTAAACACCTCCTTCTAAAAGGTAATAACACCCTAATTCTCCCCAGAATCCGACCATCCTGCGTATCCCCAGTTGAATGAATAATAGATCCAGCACATAAAAATAACAAGGCCTTAAACAAGGCATGTGTGAATAGATGAAAGACAGCGATAGTTGGATAACCAATACCAACCGTAAACATTATAAGCCCAAGCTGCCTCAAAGTAGACAAGGCAATAATCTTCTTCAAATCAACTTCAAAACAAGCCCTTAACCCTGCCATTAACATAGTCAAACCGCCGACTTTTCTTAAAACCCACAAAACTTCCGGTCTCTCTAACAAAGACCTGTAAAAACGAACCACTAAATAAACACCCGCTGTAACCAAAGTTGACGAATGAACAAGAGCTGACACTGGAGTAGGGGCAGCTATTGCCGCAGGCAGTCAAGCAGAGAAAGGAATTTGCGCTCTCTTGGTCATAGCCCCAACTATTACCAAAAAACAAATTAGCACTCCAAATCTACCAAATAAACCAAAACCAAAACGCCATTCCCCTCAGTTAACTAAAAAACAAATAGCCAAAATCAATAAGGCATCACCAATACGATTAGCTAAAACAGTTAACATCCCAGCAGCCAAAGACTTCTTATTTTGGTAATAAATAACCAAAGCAAAAGAAACAATCCCTAAACCATCCCAACCCAAAAGAACCGTAATTAATCTAGGAACAAAAATAAGCAAATTTATAGAGCCAACAAAACCCATGATCAACAGCATAAATCGTCGAATAAATACCTCACTTTCCATATAAGAGACACTAAACAACGATACTGACCCTGAAATCAAACAAACAAAACAACAAAAAATAACCCTAATATAGTCAACAATAACCGGCAAAGTTCACTCTCTTCCACACAAGGAAAAAAATTGCCACTCAACTAGATAACCGCCCCCGCCATAAGCAACCCCTCAAACCCCAACCACTCACATAACCGCCCTAATAAAAAAAAGAAAAATTGACGAAAACAAGGGGGCTGCCAAATTTCTTACAATTTTCATATAGCACTACGGGTTTTACCCGTAAGGTTAACTACCTACAAATACTCCTTAACAATCTACCAATGCTACTCATCTCCTCTACAGAGACACTAAAAGACCTATAACTCCCTCTACTCTTTCTCTTTATAGGGTTATTACTTACCTTTCTACTACACCTTAACCGCATTAAACGCAACTTTTTGACTTCCTCACCTATTATATTAAAATGAATTGTATTAAGATACAATTAATTTAGTAAATAAAATAATTATAACCAGAGAGAGTTGAAGGCTAGTGTTTTCACGAATGAGTTTGGGTCATTAGATGGAGTTAAACCTCCGCCTTCAAATCACTCAAGTATTGGCAAACTGTCTTGTAGTATATAGAAAATATTACTGTAAACTGCAACTTTACCAAAGCAATAGCCAAGACATCCAACTTTAGTATCACGCCGGAAGAACGGACTGCCCTGATGAGGCAGAACATAGGCCTACGCCTTGATACTTACTCAAAAAGTAGTATATAAATTACAACTTGCTTACACCAAGTAAAAGATCCTTCGGTCCTTTTTGAAGTAAAGTGGCAGAAAAGTGCCTCAGGTTTAAGCCCTGATCAGGGAGATCACTCCCTTTACTAATCATTCAACACATTGTTTCTGTTCTTATCACATATCTACTAATCCTACTCGGCGTGGCTTTCTTCACTTTACTGGAACGTAAGGCTTTAGGCTACTTTCAAATCCGAAAAGGCCCCAACAAAGTCGGGATCATCGGAATCCCCCAACCACTAGCCGATGCCTTAAAGCTATTTGTAAAAGAGTGGGTTATACCACTATCCTCCAACTACCTTCCATTTATTTTAACCCCGACAACCATACTAATCCTAGCACTTAGTTTATGACAGCTGTTCCCCTCCTTTATAACCTCTTCTCAAATAACTTTGGGTATACTTCTTTTTCTATCTATTTCCTCTTTAGCTGTCTACACAACCTTGATAGCAGGATGATCCTCTAACTCTAAGTACGCGCTGCTTGGCGCCATCCGAGCAATAGCACAAACAATCTCTTACGAAGTCACCATAGCACTAATTATTCTTTTTTACTTATTTTTAGCAACAAAAATAGACCTTGTTACAATCCGCCAAATCAACCAATCCATACCAGCCGCCATTCTTTTCCTCCCGCTAACAATTATGTGAACAGCAGTTATCCTAGCCGAAACAAACCGAGCCCCCTTTGATTTTGCCGAAGGAGAATCAGAACTAGTTTCCGGCTTTAACGTTGAGTACGGAGGAGCCGGCTTCGCTTTCCTATTCATAGCTGAGTACAGGAATATCTTAATAATAAGACTCGTTACGTCATGTCTCCTAACAGGCACCCTAACTATAGCTATCCCAGTAACAGCAATATTTCTCTGAGCCCGAGCCACCCTCCCACGATATCGATATGATCTCCTTATAGCAATGGCCTGAAAATCTTTCTTACCTTTAAGCCTAACTATTTTAACAGGCCTAACCCCACTTTTATTCCTATAATGGCTTAACACAGATAGTATATAAGTACAGCTGCCTTCCAAGCAGAAAGCCCAAATCTGGTCAGTGTAATTACACTCTCAATCCTATCAACCCTGTGATTGTACTCCGTGCTTAGAATAACTTTACCAATACACCCACTATCCTTAGGAATAATGATTCTAATACTGGCCTTCATTAGCTGCATCCTCATCGCTTCAATAAGCCCGTGATATGCGTATATACTCTTTTTTATCTTCATTGGAGGCATATTAGTAATATTTGCCTATATTGCATCACTGTCACCTAATACCGCATTCTCAATCAACAGTCAAGCGATACCTATTATTATAACGATCGCTTTTTTTACCTTTTCTACCAATTCAGGCTTAGGCTCAAACTACCTTACTAACCCAGAGCTTAACCTTACAATAACAACCTCAACCCAAGCCTTGAGATCGCTATATTTACAAAACACTGGTAACTCCTGCGTAATCCTCTTAGCCTCTGTACTACTTTTTACCTTGATTGCCAGAGTAAAGCTATGCAAACCAAAAATGGGAGCATTGCGCCCTTACCTGTAAAACATAACTTTTCTATAATCTGGCAAAAAAAAACTAATTAAACAAATTATACAAAGACCACCAAGGTTACCCCAACCGCCCCCAAAGGCAACACTAGTATAAACCTGATTAATAGGTTAATGAATTCCTCTACCATAATACCACTACGCACCCAAACCGGGCATTGACCATGCTGCGTAGCAGAATAAACGTACCAAGAGTAAAGACCGCTTAAAAAAGTTATAGCCCCAGTGAAAATAGCAAAAACTGTTGAATACCTCAAAACAGAAATCCCTAGTATTAACTCCCCCCACAAATTTAAAGACGGTGGAGCGGCCATATTAATAGCACACATTAAAAACCAACACAAAGCAACTCCAGGAACCAAAACTAACCCCCCTTTCACCAAATATAAACTTCGAGTTTTATAGCACCTGTAAGTCTCCCTAGCTAAAAAAAATATACCAGAAGAACATAACCCATGAGCAACTATTATTAATAAGCACCCTAACCACCCTCAATCAGTATTTGAAAACACACCACCCAAAACCAGCCTCATATGCCCGACAGAAGAATAAGCCACCAGGGCTTTTACATCATTCTGTGCAAAACACACCATCCTAGCAAGAACCCCCCCACCTAAACCTAAGCAAAACACTAAAGTTGTAGTCAAAGACCTAAACACCCCCAACCCACAAAAAACACGAATTAGCCCATACCCACCCAACTTCAACAAAACACCCGCCAAGATTATAGACCCAGCCACCGGGGCCTCTACATGAGCTTTTGGCAACCATAAATGGAATCCATAAATTGGTAACTTAACCAAAAAAGCCAACGAGCCACACATAGTAACTAACCAACCTCATCTAAAATTCACACCACAACTTAACCCCCAAAAAACAGACCCACCCTCAAATAAAGTTAACAAAATTAATACCAATAAAGGAAGAGAAGCACTAACCGTGTATAATATTATATACTTACCGGCCTGCAGCCGCTCAGGTTGATAACCTCACCCTAAAATAATTAGCAAAATCGGGATTAACCTAAACTCAAATATAATATAAAAATTAAGTAAAGAACTAAGCCTAAAACAAAAAATAAGCACCATAGTTAACACCAAAATTCAAGCAACAAACCCAACACTCCTATTATTGGCTTTTCCAACATCTCGTACCCTCGCCAACACCCTCAACCTCGAAACCAAAATAGTTAACGACACAAGACCAAAAGAAAAACTATCAATAACTAACATCTGACCCCAACATCCAACCAACCCGATTGGCCTAAATCACAACTCAAACCTTACCAAAAACATCCCAACACAACCCCAAATAAACCCCCACCAAAGCATAGCTTGCCTAAGCAACCCAACCAGAGCCACAACTACCCCTATAATGAATAACCTAAAAATGCCCTGAAACCAACCTACTCACGTAATCACTACCAGTGCTACGAACCAAAGAAACTAATACTCTAAGCCCCAATGCTGCCTCACATACCCCAAACCCTAAAAATAATAAACAAACCCTTCTCAACCTGCCTGAAAATCAAACAACACTAAAAATTATAATATAAACCCCTAAAGTAAAAACCTCTATCCTTAACAGGGCCCCAAAAAGCCTCTTTCGTTGGGACATTAAACATACCCCACCAACCAACACCCCAATAGCCCCTACACCCACAACAGGAAAAAATCTCATATTAACTATTTTTTCAACCTTAGACCCTTACTAAAACCCCATCTAACCCCCTTCTTAGCAACCACCCCAACCACAACACCTTTACACACCCTATACTCCTTACGAGCCCTTCATCAAAAAATTACTATAGTTGAAATTCAACAAATTAAAATAAACAAAAACACTATCACCCATGACATAGGACTTAACTGAGGCACTAAAGAATGCCATACAGGCAATTCAAGCTTGACAAACTTGAGTTATACTTTAACTAATTCCTTATTAAACAAACACTAATGCTTTGCCTCTATGGGGTGATCAGAAGAGTACAGCCCAACCAACAAAACAAAGACATAAGCTTGTAAAAACCTTACAGCAAACTCAAAAAGTACATAACCCCACATTACCACACTTCCAAGCACCCTATTAACTAACGATACACTAAACAAAAACCCAACCAAATATTCCCCAATAACATGCAGCATAAGATGCCCCATAGTAATATTTGCAGCTAATCGAACCCCCAAAGTGATCGGACGAATCAGAATCCTTACACTTTCAATTAACACAAGCAAAGGGATCAACCCAACCGGACTCCCCCTTGGAACCAAGTGAGCCGCTCTTTGACCCCAAGAGTATCTTCACCCGCTAAAAATTAAACAAAATCAGACAACTATAGCCAACACAAAAGTCAAAGATAAATGACTAGTCGGCCTAAAAACATCCGGGACCATCCCAGAAATGTTTACAATAAAGAGCACCACAAATAAAGACACTTGCCCTAAAGCAAACCCGCCAAAAAATTTACCAGAACAATTTTTAACCAATCCCGTAACTAACCTAATCAACACAGAAGAGACAACCCCAACCCCAGAGGCCCCCACTCATAGTTGGACCAAAGAAGCCACTAAGCCAAGAAACCCACTCAACCAAACAAAACCTCAAAGCCTAAAACCGGAGTACACGCCAGCATCCAAAGACGAAAAAATATCCATCAACATTACTTTAAACTACCTAAGACCCCCACCAATAAATACACAAGTAAAGAAAAATTCAAACAACGTCAACAAAATGCCAATACCAAGCAGCAGCCTCAAAACCAAAATGGTGCCTAACAGAAAAATGATGTAAATAACAACGAACAGTACAAACAATTAAAAAAGCCCTCCCGATTAGAACGTGCAACCCATGAAACCCAGTTATAACAAAAAAAGTAGAACCATAAACACTATCAGCAACACTAAAAGAAGCTTCCTCGTATTCCCCTCACTGAAGAATAGTAAAATACACACCCAACAAGACAGTTAACCTTAAACCATACAAAGCCTCTTCACGGCTCCCTGCCATCAAACCATGATGCGCTCAAGTAACCCTCACACCTGACCCAAGTAATACAGCCGTATTTAATAATGGGACTTTAAAAGCGTTTAAAGGCATAACGCCAACAGGCGGCCAAACACACCCAAGCTCAACTGTCGGGACAAGTCTGCTGTGAAAAAACCCTCAAAAAAAAGCAAAAAAGAAACACACCTCAGAAAAAATAAATAAAACCATTCCCCAACGAAGATTTATACCAACCCAGCTAGTATGATAACCCTGATAAGTCCCCTCCCGAACCACATCTCGCCACCACTGCACCATAGTCAAAATGATCACCAAAATCCCTAAAACCATCAAACTCAACCCCTTCCCATGAAACCACCTAACCAATCCAACCGTTAAAAATAAAGCCCCCCTCGCTGCAGTAAAAGGCCAAGGACTAAGCTCCACCAAATGAAAAGGATTACGTAGCATTTATTTTATCAACAACCAGCCTTTACCTAGACAACAACACAACTTTTGCAATCTGTCTATTCGAATGAAACGAAGCAGGGAAAACCCCATCCTGCCACTCGAAAGAGGTCCTCAACGCTCTCCCCCAAACAACAGATCGCTGAGAAACAAAAGACTCTAACAACATAAATATAAACAACAAAACAGAAACAAAAGAAATCAAAGACCCCCAAGAAGACACTACATTTCACTTTGCAAACCTATCAGGGTAATCCGAATATCGGCGTGGCATCCCCGCCAACCCTAAAAAATGCTGCGGGAAAAAGGTTAAGTTGACACCAATAAACATCAAAATAAAATGAACTTTCCTCCAAACAACATGAAAAGTAACACCAGAAATAAGCGGATACCAATAACTAAAAGCACTGAACAAAGCAAAAACAGCCCCCATTCTCAAAACATAATGAAAGTGAGCCACTACATAATAAGTATCATGTAAAACAATATCAAGGGAAGAATTAGATAAAACAATTCCGGTTAACCCACCGACTGTAAACAAAAAGATAAAACCTAAAGCCCACATAATAGGAGGCTCGGTTTTATTAACAAACCCGTGAATAGTAGCTAACCAACTAAACACTTTAATCCCAGTAGGCACAGCAATAATCATAGTTGCAGCAGTAAAATAAGCTCGAGTATCCACATCCATCCCCACCGTAAATATATGATGAGCCCAAACAATAAAGCCCAAAACCCCAATAGAAACAATAGCATAAACCATCCCCAAATAACCAAAAACTTGCTTCTTCCCAGCATAATGCATAACGATATGCGAAATTATACCAAACCCAGGCAAAATTAAAATATATACCTCAGGATGCCCGAAAAATCAAAACAAATGTATATACAAAATAGGATCCCCCCCACCAGTAGGGTCAAAAAAAGATGTATTTAAATTACGATCAGTAAGCAACATCGTGATAGCACCTGCTAATACAGGCAATGCCGCAACCAACAAAACTGCTGTTACCGTCACAGCCCACACAAACAACGGAATTCGCTCAGCTACTAACCCAGGAGAACGCATATTTCCAACAGTAGAAATAAAATTAATAGCTCCTAAAATAGATGAAGCACCTGCAAGGTGCAACGAAAAAATAGCTAAATCAACCGAAGCCCCAGAATGAGCAACATTCCCTGACAAAGGCGGATACACAGTCCAACCTGTCCCAACACCACTCTCCACCAACGAAGACCTCAATAATAAAAAGAGGGCTGGTACAAGTAACCAAAACCTTAAATTGTTTAGGCGTGGGAAAGCCATATCAGGTGCCCCAATCATAAGCGGAATAAGTCAATTTCCAAAACCCCCAATTATCATTGGTATAACTAAAAAGAAAATCATCATAAAAGCATGAGCCGTAACAATTACATTATATAACTGGTCATCCCCCAATAACCTACCAGGTTGCCCTAATTCTGCCCGGATCAAAAGACTCAGAGCCAAACCAATCAAACCAGACCACAAAGCCAATAATAAATACAAGGTACCAATATCCTTATGATTAGTAGAACACAATCACCGCAA